CATGAACAATATGAGTCCGAAGCTTCTTTCGTAACTCCCGGAATTTCTTCGTAGTGACTCCGTTCCATGCCTCATTTCATAGGGAAGCCCAAAGTGGCTCTATTTCATTCTATTTCACTTCCTAGCACTTCCTATCATTTAATATCCATCCCTTTGGTCTTATTTACATAAGAGATGTCATTTATAGTCTATCTCTTTCTATATATGGAAAGTCAAGAAATTCTCATCGAAACATCGAGAAATTGTGCATTGCATATAGAAAACTCTAAAGAAAGAAAAAAAGGAGACCCATGCCATGATTTTCAAATCTTTTCTACCTTTTCTACTTAGTAGTCTAAGTTTCTCGATGAGGATAATTAATTCGGTCGTTGTGGTCGGACTCTATTATGGATTTCTGACCACATTCTCCATAGGTCCCTCTTAGATCTTCTTTCTCCAATCTTGGATTAGGGAAGAAGGAGATATTCGCGACTACTGGCGGTTTCATTATGGGGCAGCTCATGATCTTCATATCGATCTATTATCCACCTCTGCATCTATTCTTTCTTAGCTAAACGGGTGGAAGATCCATCCAATTTGGTTATATCATGGACTCGAAAAGCGGATCTGAATGTGACTGAAATGCACGATCTTCACAGGTATCACTTTTCACGATACCTAAAAGATGGAATAGCGATTTTCGAACCATTTCCTATACGAGAATGGTTTCCATTACTTTGAGAAATGGATTCTATATCAAACTATAGCTATTGCATTAAAGAAGAAAAGAAACTAATAGAAGTCGAAGACGCGGAATGGTAGTGAATAGAGAGAAAGATTCTTCTGATTTTCTTGTTCCTGAAAATATTCTATCTATCTCCTAGACGCCGTAGAGAATTGAGAATTTTCATGTCTTTCAATTCTCGTACTCGTAATTGGAAAGTTACGGAAGGAGGTCCATCATTTTGCAATGAAAACAACATAAAAAACTCTGGACAATTTCGAAATCAGGCCAAGCGTCTTAATACATATGCAAAAAAATTCATTATTGGCCCACCATTGATTAGAAGATTTAGCTTGTATGAATCGCTATTGGTTTGATACGAATAATGGCAGTCGTTTCAGTATGTTAAGGATACAGATGTATCCACAATTCATTTAGAGTTACTTAATAGCCTATTTCTTATACCATATCTCTATCCCGTGAAATTCTCGAGCCGAAAGATGGATGCATATGCTGTGTTTCATTTTGCTAAACGATATCAATTAAATGGTGTATCAATTCCATAAATTGGATATAGCAATAAATAAATCAGCAAAATTCTTTTATTTTAGATAGAAGAAATGTTTCTTCTATCTAAAATAAAAGAATGTACCCTTCTATCCAAATCCAATTTGCATCGATAAAATAAATCCAAATTCCAGTAGTAGATGAATAATTGCAAATTTTTGTGTGTACGAGATTAGAATAACTTCAAAATAACTGACATAATTTTGTATTTTTCCTGATCAGAAAAATACATGAAAAAGAAAGGAGGTAGAAAAATTTTGGGATTTATGGTTAAAGAAGAAAAAGAAGAAAACAGGGGTTCTGTTGAATTTCAAGTATTCAGTTTCACCAATAAGATACGGAGACTTGCTTCACATTTGGAATTACACAAAAAAGATTTTTCATCGGAAAGAGGTCTACGAAGACTTTTGGGAAAACGTCAACGTTTGCTGGCTTATTTGGCAAAGAAAAATAGAGTACGTTATAAGAAATTAATCAGTCAGTTGGATATTCGGGAGAAGTAATTTAATCGTTCGAATTTTTTTCTTATTTTATTAGTAGTCTTATAGTAGTCTTAGATTTTTCATTTTGATGAGCCTCGTTTTGAGGAATTCATGGAATAATCCATTTTCATGGAATAATGAATTAAGGAAGAAAGGATATGAGTCTACCGCTTACAAGAAAAGATCTCATGATAGTCAATATGGGCCCTCAGCACCCATCAATGCATGGTGTTCTTCGACTGATCGTTACTCTCGATGGTGAAGATGTTATTGATTGTGAACCCATATTAGGCTATTTACACAGAGGAATGGAAAAAATCGCGGAAAACCGAACTATTATACAATACTTACCTTATGTAACACGGTGGGATTATTTAGCTACTATGTTTACAGAAGCAATAACGGTAAATGCACCAGAATTCTTGGAAAATATTCAAATACCCCAAAGAGCCAGCTATATTAGGGTAATTATGTTAGAGTTGAGCCGTATAGCTTCTCACTTGTTATGGCTTGGACCTTTTATGGCGGATCTAGGCGCACAGACCCCTTTTTTCTATATTTTTAGAGAGAGAGAATTGATATATGATCTATTTGAAGCTGCTACAGGTATGCGAATGATGCATAATTACTTTCGCATCGGAGGGGTAGCCGCCGATCTACCTTATGGATGGGTCGATAAATGTTTAGATTTCTGTGATTATTTTTTACGAGGAGTTGTTGAATATCAACAACTTATTACACGGAATCCCGTTTTTTTAGAACGAGTTGAAGGAGTCGGTTTTATTAGCGGAGAAGAAGCAGTAAATTGGGGCTTATCGGGACCGATGTTACGAGCTTCTGGAATACAATGGGATCTTCGTAAAGTTGATCCTTATGAGTCTTACAACCAATTCGATTGGAAAGTCCAATGGCAAAAAGAGGGGGATTCATTAGCTCGCTATTTAGTACGAATGGGTGAAATGAGGGAATCCATCAAAATTATTCAACAGGCTGTAGAGAAAATTCCTGGAGGCCCTTATGAGAATTTAGAAGTCCGACGCTTTAAGAAAACAAAGAATTCCGAATGGAATGATTTTGAATATCGATTTCTTGGTAAAAAACCTTCGCCCAATTTTGAATTGTCAAAGCAAGAGCTTTATGTAAGAGTGGAAGCTCCAAAAGGTGAATTGGGAATTTATCTGGTAGGAGATGATAGTCTTTTCCCCTGGAGATGGAAAATTCGTCCACCCGGTTTTATTAATTTGCAAATTCTTCCTCAACTAGTTAAAAAAATGAAATTGGCTGATATCATGACGATATTAGGTAGTATAGATATCATTATGGGGGAAGTTGATCGTTGAAATGATAATAGATAGGGTAGAGATAGAAACTATCAATTCTTTTTCGAAATCGGAATTATTAAAAGAAGTCTATGGACTGATATGGATTCTACCCATTTTGACCCTCCTACTGGGAATCACAATAGAAGTACTCGTAATTGTGTGGTTAGAAAGAGAAATATCCGCATCGATACAACAACGTATTGGTCCTGAATATGCTGGCCCCCTGGGACTGCTTCAAGCTATAGCCGATGGAACTAAGCTACTTTTTAAGGAGGATATCCTGCCATCCCGAGGAGATATTCCTTTATTTAGCATTGGACCTTCTATAGCAGTCATATCAATTTTATTAAGTTTTTTAGTTATCCCTTTGGGATATCGTTTTGTTTTAGCCGATCTTAGTATTGGTGTTTTTTTATGGATTGCCATTTCAAGTATTGCTCCTATTGGTCTTCTTATGGCAGGATATAGCTCAAATAATAAATATTCTTTTTCAGGCGGTCTACGAGCTGCTGCTCAATCTATTAGTTATGAAATACCATTAACTTTTTGTGTGCTAGCAATATCTCTACGTGTGATTCGTTAAAATAGGATCTTTTTCCTCCAAAATCCATTGAATATTTATCTTCCTTTTCTTATTCTGTATTCGGGTTGGTAAGTTAAACTAGATAGCTATATGAGTGAAACAAAACAGCTTATTAATTTGTAGTAAAAAGAAAAAATCTCATTTCCTACGTACAAGAAAAAAGTTGAAGTAAACATAAGTAGTGTAAACTCTTTACCCCAAGGTTGAGATTTTTTGATTAGTCATCATATCTTGAAGCGGGCAAGAATAAAGGATTCGCGATATGGAATTCCATTACTAGAATATTCCGAGTTATTACTATACTATAACTTATAATCATAAGGGGAATCCATCAAAAATTAGTGAGGGGTTAGGAACACTAAAGTACATAAAGGATTAGTAATGAGGGAATCTAAGGCATTAGAGATTTTTCCTCATAAAAGGAATCATAATAAGGACTTGAAATTGGTGGAAATGATCAAGTAGTACTTTCTTCGGATTCCGATCCAGAGTATGTTCCCTTTCACTTGTTAAAGAAATGGCTATCAAGAACGAATTAATCCTTTATTCCTTTTTTCTTTTTAAGTACCCTTCCCCGGGGAAAGAAGAATAGGACAAAAGATATGGAATGCAATACAAAAAAAAGATATTTATTTATTCTTTCCTTCCTCTATTCATATTAATACAGAATTCCTCATGAATTAATGCCTAATTCTTTTCATTTATTAATTGCTATAACGAGTGTTTTATTCCAAGATTAAGTTATTACTGAACAAAGAAAAATTTTCATTATATTATAAAGGACGAGATCAATTCGGAAGCGCTTTTTCTTATTCTAGCAGACGGAATTCCTTTGGTCTAATTTAGGACTTTCCAATCGATTTTATCTTACCTAATTCTATCTATGCCCAGGGGGATAATACCGAAACGAAACAACCCTTTCCTTTTTTCTGATCATAGAGAAGCCGTATGAAGCTAAGGTTTCATGTACGGTTTTGGAATAGCGGTGGGAACTGTGATGTTATCATCGACTATGATTATCTAACAGTTCAAGTACAGTTGATATAGTTGAAGCACAGTCAAAATATGGTTTTTTTGGATGGAATCTTTGGCGTCAGCCTATAGGTTTTCTGGTTTTTCTAATTTCTTCTTTGGCAGAATGTGAAAGATTACCCTTTGATTTACCAGAAGCAGAGGAAGAATTAGTAGCAGGTTATCAAACCGAATATTCTGGTATCAAATATGGTTTATTTTATCTTGTTTCTTACCTAAATTTATTAGTTTCCTCTTTATTTGTAACAGTTCTCTACTTAGGCGGGTGGAATTTCTCTATTCCCTATATATCCTTTTTTGAATTTTTCCAAATGAATAAAATGGTTGGAATTTTGGAAATGACAATGGGTATCTTTATTACATTAACTAAAGCTTATTTATTTCTCTTCATTTCTATCACAATAAGATGGACTTTACCCAGGATGAGAATGGATCAGTTATTAAATCTTGGATGGAAATTTCTTTTACCTATTTCCCTGGGCAATCTCTTATTAACAACTTCTTCCCAACTTGTTTCACTATAAATAAGATAATACAATAACAGTAAGAATATTTTCAACACAAAAGTTCTCTCAAACAAGAGAAAGAAACATACCTTTTTCATAGATATTTAGAATATGTTCCCTATGGTAACTGGGTTCATGAGTTATGGTCAACAAACAATACGCGCTGCAAGGTACATTGGTCAAAGTTTCCTAATTACCTTATCCCACACAAATCGTTTACCTATAACGATTCACTACCCTTATGAAAAATCAATTACATCGGAGCGTTTCCGGGGGCGAATCCACTTTGAATTTGATAAATGTATTGCTTGTGAAGTATGTGTTCGCGTATGCCCGATAGATCTACCCCTTGTGGATTGGAGATTTGAAAAGGATATTAAAAGGAAACAATTGCTTAATTATAGTATTGATTTCGGAGTTTGTATATTTTGTGGTAATTGTGTTGAGTACTGTCCGACAAGCTGTTTATCAATGACTGAAGAATATGAACTTTCTACTTATGATCGTCATGAATTGAATTACAATCAAATTGCTTTGAGTCGGTTACCAATCTCCATAATGGGAGATTACACAATTCAAACAATTAGGAATTCGACTCAAAGTAAAATAGACGAAGAAAAATCTTGGAATTCAAGAACGGTTACTAATTATTAGTTACTAGGATTTTTCTTTTTTGTTAGAAAAATCCAATAGTTTTTTATTAACTATAAAGAAAAACGAATAACTACTGCTTATTGCAAATTATTCCTGATTTAAAATGAGAGTAGATTTTCGTAATGTGATTTCTAACTATACAACTTATATACAAAAAAATATCCTAATCCCTTTTTCCTTCCTTGAATCTTTTAGTTTTAGTCAGTTCATGAAAAATTTTATACTATTAATTTCTTCTTATCCATAATGGATTTACCTGGACCAATACATGAGATTCTTGTGCTATTTGGGGGATTTGTTCTTCTACTAGGAGGTCTAGGAGTAGTATTACTTACCAACCCAATTTATTCTGCCTTTTCGCTGGGATTAGTTCTTGTTTGTATATCCTTATTCTATATTTTATTGAATTCCTACTTTGTAGCTGTCGCACAACTTCTTATTTATGTGGGAGCTATAAATATTTTGATCATATTTGCCGTAATGTTCGTAAATGGCTCAGAATGGTCTAAAAATAATAATTATTGGACTATTGGAGATGGGTTCACTTCACTCGTTTGTATAACTATTCTTTTTTCACTAATGACTACTATCCCAGATACGTCATGGTATGGAATTCTTTGGACTACAAGATCAAACCAAATAGTAGAACAGGGTCTCATAAATAACGTTCAACAAATTGGGATTCATTTAGCAACTGATTTTTATCTTCCGTTTGAACTCATTTCCATAATTCTTCTAGTTTCTTTAATAGGTGCAATTACTATGGCTCGGCAATAAGAAATACTTAGAATTAGTCAAAATTCTTAGAATTTCAAATCTAAAATAAATAACTAAAGAATCACAATTTTGATTTAGTAAAACCCGTCTACTGCCAACAAATACCTTCTTTTCTCTTTTGTTGTGTAACTGTTCTATTCTAATTAATGGAATCGGTTCAATTCTTGTCCTCATATTGAAATGAATCGAGATTGATAAGGAGTTAGTTAATGATGTTTGAGCATGTACTTTTTTTTAGTGTCTATTTATTTTCGATTGGTATCTATGGATTGATCACAAGCCGAAACATGGTTAGAGCTCTAATATGTCTTGAACTTATACTGAATTCAATTAATCTAAATCTCGTAACATTTTCTGATCTATTTGATAGTCGCCAATTAAAAGGAGACATTTTCGCAATTTTTGTTATAGCCCTTGCGGCTGCTGAAGCAGCTATTGGACTATCCATTCTTTCTTCCATCCATCGTAACAAGAAATCAACTCGTATCAATCAATCTAATTTTTTGAATAATTAGACATAAAATCCTCTAAACAAAGGCGCACATATAATAATAATATCAAATATTAAGATGAATAGAAATCGAATACTATTTTCTTATTATTTTATTATTTTATAATATCTATTTTTTGATTAGGTTATTACATAGTATTCTTTTTTACTTATTGAATTTTTGCAATTCATTGATATTGCAATTTGAATATTGCAATAATTTATATTGAAAAGACGATAGCCAATAAATTGGCTAATTCGAATTCGTATGTACAATTCGTATAATTATGATTGTTGAAGCCAAAAATTCAAGTCTCTTGGCTCTTTTCACGCTTTCTCACAAACGGATTAAGAAATATATTGCATTATTTTATTTATTTATTTGTTGAAGTTTGGATAAACCATTGCTTCGTCTGGTGTCTACAATACATATGACTCATATAGTACTAATTTCATTTTTACCAGATCGAAAATTTTTATGTTGAAAAGGCAAATTTATAGATCCAATGTCACATTCCGTAAAAATTTATGATACATGTATAGGATGCACTCAATGTGTACGAGCTTGTCCAACAGATGTATTAGAAATGATACCCTGGGATGGGTGTAAAGCCAAGCAAATTGCTTCCGCGCCGAGAACCGAAGATTGTGTGGGTTGTAAGAGATGCGAATCTGCCTGCCCAACAGATTTTTTAAGTGTCCGCGTTTATTTAGGGCCTGAAACAACCCGCAGCATGGCTCTATCTTATTGATACGTTACAAAAAACTCCACTTGAATCGTCTGATTCCTCTTTACCGAGGAAGCCTGTGCTCGCTTATTTCGAGCACGGGCTTTTCTGGTCAAAACGTATCTTCTCTTTATCACTTTATCATGAGTTATTTTCCTTGGTTAACAATACTTGTTGTTTTGCCAATATTTGCAGGTTCATTAATTTTCTTTTTACCTCATAGGGGAAACAAAATCGTTAGGTGGTATACTATATCTATTTGTTTATTAGAATTCCTTCTAATGACTTATGCATTCTGTTATCATTTCCAATTGGAGGATCCCTTAATCCAATTAAAGGAGGATTCTAAATGGATAGATGTCTTTGATTTCCACTGGAGATTGGGAATCGATGGACTTTCATTAGGATCTATTTTATTGACAGGATTTATCACTACTTTAGCTACTTTAGCAGCTTGGCCAGTTACCCGGAATTCGCGATTATTCTATTTCCTGATGCTAGCAATGTATAGTGGTCAAATAGGATTATTTTCTTCGCGAGACCTTTTACTTTTTTTTATCATGTGGGAGTTAGAATTAATTCCTGTTTACTTACTTTTATCCATGTGGGGGGGAAAGAGGCGTCTGTATTCAGCTACAAAATTTATTTTGTATACTGCAGGCGGTTCCATTTTTTTCTTAATCGGAGTTCTAGGTATGGGCTTATATGGTTCCAACGAACCAAGATTAGATTTGGAAAGATTAATTAATCGATCATACCCTGCAACATTGGAAATACTATTTTATTTTGGCTTCCTTATTGCTTATGCTGTCAAATTGCCGATTATACCCCTACATACGTGGTTACCAGATACCCATGGGGAAGCGCATTACAGTACATGTATGCTTTTAGCGGGAATCCTATTAAAGATGGGAGCATACGGATTGATTCGGATCAATATGGAATTGTTACCTCATGCTCATTATCTATTTTCCCCCTGGTTGGTAATAATAGGAGCGATGCAAATAATCTATGCAGCTTCAACTTCTCTTGGTCAACGAAATTTCAAAAAAAGAATAGCCTACTCCTCCGTATCTCACATGGGTTTCATAATTATAGGAATTGGTTCCATAACCAACATTGGACTCAATGGAGCTATTTTACAAATACTATCCCATGGATTTATTGGTGCTACACTTTTTTTCTTGGCGGGAACGGCTTGTGATAGAATGCGTCTTGTTTATCTCGAAGAACTGGGGGGGATATCTATCCCAATGCCGAAAATTTTTACCATGTTTAGTAGCTTTTCAATGGCTTCTCTTGCCTTACCAGGAATGAGCGGTTTTGTTGCAGAATTAGTAGTATTTTTTGGACTAATTACTAGTCCAAAATTTCTGTTAATACCAAAAATGCTAATTACTTTTGTAATGGCAATTGGAATGATATTAACTCCTATTTTTTTATTATCTATGTTACGCCAGATGTTCTATGGATACAAGCTATTTCATGTTCCAAACGCAAATTTGGTGGATTCTGGACCACGAGAACTCTTTCTTTTAATCTGTATCTTTTTACCAGTAATAGGAATTGGTATTTATCCAGATTTTGTTCTCTCGCTATCGGTTGACAAGGTAGAGGCTCTCTTATCCAATTATTATCCTAAATAATTTTTTTTTTTACTAGTCCGCTCTATATTCCATAGTGGAAAAACCAAATAATTCAGAAAAAAGTAAAAAAGTCTAATTAGATCTATCTCGAATTTTTGAGAACCCTTTGAGAAGGCGTTCAAGGGTTCTCAAATCAAACAAAAATGGAAAAACTTTCATTTCACGAAGGTTTTATGTTATGTAATCATTTAGATGGTAATGTAAATGCACCATAACTATGTAAACCTATTCCTAATAGATTGATACCAAAATAGCAGATCCAAATTATAAGAAATCCTATCGAAGCTACAAGTGCGGAATTCGTACCCTTCCAATTTGGATTTGTTCTACTATGTAAATAAATTGCGAATATGGTCCAAGTAATAAATGCCCAAGTTTCCTTAGGATCCCAATTCCAATAGGATCCCCACGCCTCATTAGCCCATACTGCTCCACAAAGAATACCTATGGTTAAAAGGGTAAACCCTAGGCTAATGACACGATAACTCCAAGAATCCAAACGCTCAATTAATTGATATTTGTAATAATTTGGAAATGAAGGAAAAGAGGTGTTTTTTAAAGCACTTCTTTTTACATAGAAATATTCAATCTCACTAAACTCACTAAAGAAAAATGTTTTAAATAAAACATTTTTTTTCTTTTCTAAAAAGAAATTGAAATTCTTTCGAAATTTAATGATTAGAAGAGCGGCGGATAATAAGGATCCGCACAAAAGAGTTGCATAGCTTAGTAACATCATACTGACATGCATCATTAACCACTGAGATTGTAGAGCAGGTACTAGTATTGTGGATTGATGCATTTCAGTTAAAAGACCCGACGTGGCAAAGCCTTGCGTTAAAATAGTACTTGGCGTAGTTATTGTGCTTAAATCATTTTTAGAGTTCTGTATCTTAGGAATCGTATGAAGAATATACAGAGCCCATGAAAGGAAGATCAATGACTCATATAAATTACTTAATGGAAAATGTCCCGAAGAAGCCCAACGAGAAACTAAGAATCCTGTTATGGAGAAAAAAGTAGCTATCATTCCTTTTTCTGACGAATCACGTAATCCCCCAAGTTCACGAACTAATAAGGTTATCAAATGAATTGTAATCACAATTGAAATGGTTGAGAAAGAGATATGAGTTAGTATATGTTCTAAAGTTGCAAATAGCATAAGGAGAAGGTCCCATTACAAAATTGGAAATTTCGAATTGAATCCATTTTCTAATCTATTGTATTCTTTTTCGAGAATGCCGCCACTCGGACTCGAACCGAGATGCTTGAGCACTGCTTCCTAAGAGCAGCGTGTCTACCAATTTCACCATGGCGGCTAACTTTAAATAATAGGGAAGTTAAAAGAATAATAGTTATTTTCTCGCAAATCGTCGAGATTGGGAGAGTCCATAGAATTTAGGAACATTAGAATCTTCATTAAAATGGACTTCGTTTGGTAGTATCATTGGGGATTTTTTTAACAATAAACTCTTGCTTTGCCCAATAGAAACAAAGCTTGAAAGAGTTGGAACTGTTTTTTCTCAGTTGCAATATAGAACTCATTTTTTTCTAATTAGTTTCTCATTGAAATAAAAAAAAAATCTTTCAATCTATCCATTAGAATTTCTATAATTTCATCATTAAATACAAAGAATTTTTGATTTTAGCAAAATTTCTAGAATGAAAGCCTTTATGCTCTTATTAATATGATTTACCAAGCCTAAACCTATTTTTTTGTGAATTTTTGATAAGATAGGTAGAAGTTGTAAGTCCTATTGCAAGAATACTCTACTTTTCATAATAGAATCCTCATAATAAAATAGGAGGATTCTATTATGAAAAGTTCGTTGATAGGAAAAGAATACTTAGGACACAGTATACCAAAAACTTTTGTTCTATATATCAGAGGGGTTAGTTCTAAGAATATTGTACCGAGGAATTCGACACATAAAAGTACATTCATTAATTAATCCGAATTATTCATATTAAATAATTGGAATTTCTTTGGGATAGGTCAATTCAGATTATTCCAAAACCAGATTATTTGTTTGTTTGTTGCCCAGAAAAACCCTTTGGTTTTGGATGCTCGCTGCCGCTGGAAAATGATCTTGATTTTGCTAAAGAATAAGATTGTACTATGGAAAAATAAGTCTTTTTCTTCCAAAGATTTTTACGAATACGCTTTTTTGACATCGAAGTACGTTTTTTTGGAACTGCCATTCAAAAAGGAGATTACTTTTTTCTAGTTGTATGTGAAAGACATCTATTGCCGCAAATCAATCCTTCTTTCTGTTTTTTCTTAGTATTTATACTTTTTCTTAGTATTTATACTTAGATACTGAACTGAAATTCTGAATTCTTTTTTACTTTATTTTCTCTAATGCGGATAAGACAAGAATTTTTTAGCATATTTTTCATATATATTTTATACTTTGTTTTAATAATATAGAATATATACAAAGGTTTTCTATTTAAATCAATTTATATATTAAGTATACTCCATATATAGATCTACGGCCTATCCCCCATATAAGATGGGGGGATAAAAGGAAGGGAAAATTCAAATAGTTAATTAAGCTCAGAATGGTATTCCATAATGGAATTCCAATCAAAACAAAAAAATACTTAGTCTCTTAAACAAGACATTCTAAAACTTAGGTAATTCTAGTCATTAGGATTTCAGTTCTATATGAAGTAAGGAATATTCGATAATTTCCTATAAACATAGGTTTTCATTGGAATTCAATCAATCAGTTACGAAACATGAGAGCTGCTTCATCTTCATTTTAATAGAAAGAAATACAAAAATGAATAGAAAGTAAAATGATTCAATCCTTTTTTGTATTTTAACAAATATCCTTCTTTAGGTAATAACTAGGTAACAAAGTTATTTAATTACCTTTTTGAATTTAACCAAGTAAACCCATTCTTAATTTTTGATTATTTCAATGAGAGAAATTTGGAAAAATTAAGAATTCCAGTATTTTGTCTTATTCTTATTTTTTTGAATTCCTTCAGAAAGAGATAAGAATTGGTTTGGTGAATCGGAAACAATTTTATTTTATAGAAAAATTTCAAGTAAAAATTGCAATTTCTTTTCTTATGGAACATACATATCAATATGCATGGGTAATCCCTCTTCTCCCACTTCCAGTTATTATGTCAATGGGGTTTGGACTTATTCTTATTCCGACAGCAACAAAAAATCTTCGTCGCATATGGGCTTTTCCTTGTGTTTTACTCTTAAGTATAGCTATGGTATTCTCAGTTCACCTATCTATTCAACAAATAAATGGAAGTTCTATCTATCAATATCTATGGTCTTGGACCGTCAATAATGATTTTTCCTTAGAATTTGGATACTTGATCGACCCGCTTACTTCTATTATGTTAATACTAATTACTACTGTAGGAATCCTCGTTCTTATTTATAGTGACGATTATATGTCTCACGATGAAGGATATTTGAGATTTTTTGTTTATATAAGTTTTTTCAATACTTCTATGTTGGGATTGGTTACTAGTTCCAATTTGATACAAATTTATTTTTTTTGGGAACTTGTGGGAATGTGTTCCTATTTATTGATAGGCTTTTGGTTTACACGGCCAATTGCAGCGAGTGCTTGTCAAAAAGCTTTTGTAACTAATCGTGTAGGGGATTTTGGTCTGTTATTAGGAATTTTAGGTTTTTTTTGGATAACAGGTAGTTTAGAGTTTCGGGATTTGTTCAAAATAGCTAATAACTGGATTCCTAATAATGGGATTAATTCCTTACTTACTACTTTGTGTGCTTTTTTATTATTCCTTGGTGCAGTTGCGAAATCTGCACAATTCCCTCTTCACGTATGGTTACCCGATGCTATGGAAGGACCCACTCCCATTTCGGCTCTTATACACGCAGCAACTATGGTTGCTGCGGGGATTTTTCTTCTAGCTCGACTTCTTCCTCTTTTCATATCCCTACCTTTAATAATGAGTTTCATTTCTTTAGTAGGTACAATAACACTCTTCTTAGGAGCTACTTTAGCTCTTGCTCAGAGAGATATTAAAAGAAGCTTAGCCTATTCTACAATGTCTCAATTGGGTTATATGATGTTAGCTCTAGGTATAGGTTCTTATCAAGCTGCTTTATTCCATTTGATCACTCATGCTTATTCGAAAGCTTTATTGTTCTTGGGATCCGGATCCATTATTCATTCAATGGAACCTCTTGTTGGATATTCACCAGATAAAAGTCAGAATATGGTTCTTATGGGTGGTTTAAGAAAATACGTTCCAATTACAAGAACTACTTTTTTATGGGGTACGCTTTCTCTTTGTGGTATTCCACCTCTTGCTTGCTTCTGGTCCAAAGATGAAATCCTTAGTAATAGTTGGTTGTATTCACCCTTTTTTGGAATTATAGCCTCTTTTACTGCAGGATTAACTGCGTTTTATATGTTTCGGATATATTTACTTACTTTTGATGGGTACCTGCGTGTTCATTTTCAAAATTACAGTAGCACTAAAGAGGGTTCGTTGTATTCAATATCCTTATGGGGAAAAAGGATACCCAAAGGAGTGAATAGAGATTTCATTTTATCAACAACGAAGAGTGGAGTTTCTTTTTTTTCACAAAATATATCCAAAATTCATGGTAATACAAGAAATAGGATAGGGTCCTTTAGTACTTCCTTTGGGGCTAAAAACACTTTTGTCTATCCTCATGAAACGGGAAATACTATGCTATTCCCTCTTTTTATATTACTGCTTTTTACTTTGTTCATTGGATCCATAGGAATCCATTTTGATAATGGAGTAATGGATAATGGAATAGCAGAGTTAACCATATTATCAAAGTGGTTAACTCCCTCAATAAACTTTTTCCAGGAAAGTTCTAATTCTTCCATAAGTTCATATGAATTTATCACTAATGCAATTTCTTCTGTAAGTCTAGCTATGTTTGGTCTATCCATAGCATATATCTTCTATGGATCCGCTTATTCCTTTTTTCAGAATTTGGATTTAATAAATTCTCTTGTAAAAGAGAGTCCGAAAAAAACTTTTTCGGATCAAGTAAAAAAAAAGATATACAGTTGGTCATATAATCGTGGTTATATAGATATTTTCTATACTAGGGTCTTTACCCTGGGTATAAGAGGATTAACTGAACTAACGCAGTTTTTCGATAAGGGTGTCATTGATGGAATTACCAATGGAGTAGGTCTTGCTGGTTTTTGTATAGGAGAAGAAATTAAATATGTAGGGGGAGGGCGAATATCGTCTTATTTATTCTTTTTTTTATGTTATGTATCCGTGTTCTTATTCTTTTTTCTTTCTTAACTTGAGGAATTCCCCCGTCTCCTGCCTAAAGAGCCCCCTCTTATTCCCCTTCCTATCTTCTTCCCCCATCTCTCCCCCTTTTCTACCATCTCTCTCTTTTTCTATCTCCCTCATTGTATAATAGTTCGGTTTTCCGCGATTTTTTCCATTCCTCTGTGTAAATAGCCTAATATGGGTTCACAATCAATAACATCTTCACCATCGAG